ATTCGTTGGCAATATGTCTACGCTGGTTCAAATCCAGCTCGGCCCAATAATTCACCGCTCCATGAATATGATATAACCAATTTGTCTTCCATAAATGGAAATGCCTAATCCGTAGAAATAAAGAGAAAGGATCAATTTTTTTTCTCTATCCCTATTTTTCTCTTTCTGATCTTTCTAAGGATCTAATTCATGATACTTTACTTAATTAAGTAAAGTATCATGAAAAGCAAACAAAAAAGTTTAGTTCTTTTTTCTGATTGATTATCCACTTTTGGCCGTAAAATAATTATTGGTTACTAGTAATCCGTGTCACTCTCACTATAGCCCATATTATATGTGGATATGATATCAGTATATCATTCCTGTCTTTCTTACAATATGACGACTAGGACTAGAATGTTCTTATGATTACATTAAGAATATGTATGCCATACACCTCGCTGGGATTGTAGTTCAATTGGTCAGAGCACCGCCCTGTCAAGGCGGAAGCTGCGGGTTCGAGCCCCGTCAGTCCCGAACTAGGATCCGGTGAATTTATCAATTTATCTCTCTCTTTTCACGGAAAAGGGGGACAGGAAGCAAGATCTAATCCCCAGCGGGGATCCTTATTTCTTTTGTTTTTTATTTCGCATTTATCATCACACAAATATGGATACGGGAATTTAAAATCTTTCCACTACTCCCGATTGATAAAGGAGAGACATATCATATGTACATTAGTACAATTGGTGGTATTACTATATTCAGTATTTTTAGAGATACCATCCTCGTCTTACTTTCTTTTTCGATTGTTCTTGATCAATGAAATGGAGTAGAGTGATCCTATTTTACCGGGAGTACATACAAAAATGGTATTCGTTTATTGTACGATGGACAATGAACTTAACATAATTACCCCGACAGAGTACTTTTCAGGTTAAACCACACCTTTTCTAGTTCTGACTTTGTTTGTGTATCCTCAATGACTAATAGATAAACAATCTATCTCATTCTCATTCAAATTGTAGACATCATTTTTGATGTATGCATTCCAGTACAAATAAATACAAGAAAGAGGATACTAATAAAATAAAAGAAAAGACCGAGCAAGGACCCTTTTCAGTAAATTTGTTGGAATATTTGATCTTTTTTATTTAATCCCTTTTTTTCCATCTCACCTCGTTTGGGTCTGTGTGTGACCCATAGAATACCGGTCATATAATACCTCATAATTGTAAGTATAATACACAGGAAGGAGAGTTGTATAAGATAAGGAAGACAGTAGGTTATAGAAAAGAAAAAGTGGAAGAGGATGAAAAATCCAATGGGATTCCTGATCCAATAAAAAATCCCATTTCGTAATTAGTATGGATAAAGGATCTTCCCATGTTATACTATTCAATTCTCGACGATGAATCGATTTGATAGATCAGATATTGTTATTCATAATATTGATCCTATTCAGTATCATCAGGATCAATTCATCCCAATGAATTTACAGGAGTTAAATTTCTCATCTCTATGGGATTACATCCCGAGTTATTGCGAAGAAAAAAATAAATAAATAATGAAATTATGGAAGTCAATATTCTCGCATTTATTGCTACTGCACTGTTCATTCTAGTTCCTACTGCTTTTTTACTTATTATCTACGTAAAAACAGTCAGTCAAAATGATTAATTTGAATCTGAATTATTAGTTCTTATCAATCCTTTTTTCAATGATTGAAGAAATGAAAGAAAGGGATTAAAAGCAAATTCCAAGTCTTAAATGAAATGATCTGGTTGGAATCATAAAGTGTGGTAGAAAGGACTATATATAGTCCTTTCTACCACACTTTAGAGTATTTTATATTATCTAATATTGTATACAATGATATTATCATATAAAGTTGTATTGTATACAGATATAGACTTTATCTAAATGGAGGGTTTATATAGATCAATTTACAATATGTATGTATATGATGTATTAGATGTACATCTAATCTAAATAGTAGACTAGTACATCGAAATAGCAGTCTAATTCTATTTCTTTTTTTCGCTACATCCACTCGATTTCGATCAACCCAAAATAATCGAAGGCCAATTCTTCTAATTCCTAGGTTTCTTATAATTTTATATATAGGTTCTGGGATCCATCAAAAGAATCAATAGAGGAAGAATAGTATAGGAATATACTATAGCAAAAGAAAACAAAACCAAGGAATTTTTTTGATTTCCCATCCCAAGAAGTCATTGATTGAGCCATTAACAGATCATTTACGAAGTTCTATGGTAACTTCTTCAGATTTTGAAAGGAAGTAGATTAGTAAAGGGGACTCGGACCATTTTTCATGCTTAAACATGACATGAGATGAGTCAAAAAAGCATAAAAAAATCTCTAGGAGTCTAAAATGTTAAATGTATGATATGTGGTGGATCACTCAGCGGAAGAAAGATCTAATTTTATTATGTGTAGAATCTCTTTGGACAACCACTAGTCACTTCCAGTAGAAAGTAAGTATCGTCGTAATCTAATAGCAGAACGATTTGTTCTTAGAACAGTGAAAGTAAAGAAAGAGAGAAACAAATAAAGAAAAAACTAGGGATTGGTTTTTTCTCGTTGTAATATCCATAATTCTGGTAAGAACAGGTTTATCCAAACAGAATATTTAGGAGGAATTCGGTTGGAAAAAATTTCCTATCATGCGTAGATTTGAGTTTTGAAATACAACTAAACTATAGTAATCATTCGTTGTTTGATCGAATGGTTATTATTCATTATTGTCTTTCCAGTATAATTTTGAAAGAGAGACAAGCTTTTTAAAAATAAAGCTTCGAAAAATGATCAATGCAAAACGATCAATTAAACAATTGATACAATTCGATTACTCAATCGATTACTCAATCGATTACTCAATCGATTACTCAATCAATTATTAATATACCTAGAGTCCACTCCTTCCCCATACTACGAGTGAAAGGGAAAATGTAAAGACTACCATTAAAGCAGCCCAAGCGAGACTTACTATATCCATGTGAATTATATCTCCTATTTCTATGAAGGAATTATTCCATTATTGATCAATAATCATAGTAGAATCAATGGCGCAGAGTCAAAATAGGATTCTGACTTAAGGCTATTGATGAACCAATTCAATGAATCCACTCGTAACAGATTCTTTATAGGATTTCTGGTAGAATTGGGAAGTATTAAGTAAAAATATGATACACACACCTTTTCCTTGCAAATTGCAAAGGAATGCTCCTAATGGAACATGTGGGAATAGTAAGACCTATTGTTTGTTTTGTTACCTTTCTTTCATAAGCAAAAATAAAAAAAAAATATACCATCAAGATAGATAACTATCTATTGGATACCTACATTTCCTATTTGATCTAAGCCTTACTGTCTTTCTTTCTGTGAAAGAATGGGGAGACATCACTACCATTATTACATACATTTTTTTTGTAATCTCCTTACACGACCAAAGAAATCTTTTTTTTTTTTTTACTTTGACTCTGTTATTCTATAAGATAAGAGCCGACCAACCATCCTGATTGAATGTTTGAGTACTCGGAGTCTCTCGTAAGTATGGATACAAAGTATCTTCAGTCCTTTCCACAACTCCTAAATTGATTTCCCATCAGTCTATCCAATCTAATTCCAAACAGAGTCAGTAGACCCTACGTTAGTGTAGGTAGTGTAAGATAATTAGGAAGTCTTGATAGTCTTTCGTATAATCTTTTCTTCAATCCTAGGAGCAAAAATGGAATGTCCTTTAGGAACCTTTGGATACCAAGATTTCTGACCTCTTACTTTCGTAGTTCTGGAATTAATAAGTAAGCCTTACCTCATCCCTATTGGTATATCTGTTTGGGCCGCTACCCAGAACCCAAACAGAACCAGATTTTGAGAAAACAACTTACAGTCTTTTATAGAACTATGTATTCTATAAATCAAGTATCGACAAGCTCCGTCCTTTGCCTTTGCTTATGCAGGGCAAGAATTTGTCGAGTTCTATTCTATCAGTAGAATAAGAAATTCTAAGTATTTTGTTGATCAGGCGACACCCAGATTTGAACTGGGGATAAAGGATTTGCAGTCCCCTGCCTTACCGCTTGGCCATGCCGCCAAATCCGATCCAAAATCGATGAAAATATTATTCATCCACATTTTATTACTAATTGTTTGTTTTTTCAGAGGGGGATTACTGAACCCTTTTTTTCTTTTTTATTTGTTTTTTGATCTTGAATCTCATTGTGCTTATCCCTTTTCAATCTCTTTCCAAAAATGAATTCTTGTTTCTTATGGGATCTAGTTTAGATTATTCTCTTCGATTGATTGTATCTCAAAACACACACCGCTTAAAAACTTCCCTTCTCTTTCTATTGAAAAGCTATTTCAAATTGAAAAAAGAAAAAATGGATTTCCAGTCACAGACTGCAAAATTTGGGGCAAATTGGAACCATTAACTTTTTTTTATTATTTAATTCTTATTATTTATTATTTTATTTTGGATTTTGTTTATTTTTGATTTTGAAGTAGTGAATGGTTCTTCTATTTTGTATTTAATCTCAATGTGTTTCCTTTCCTTAATGGTATAACAAAATCAAATTGATTTACAACTAATCAGTATCAATTATTTTCCAAAATTCTTTTCAATTATCAATTATAAGAAAATATATATGTATATGTAAACCCCAGAACATAAATTGGTACACAGATACCGAGTCGGGTCTCTCTCTTATGTACATATCCCTATAGAGAATCACCGTGCTTTAATCTTTCATTGTATTGAATATATTGAATAAAAAATACTAATTATGATATAGTGTGACCTGATCCCTGTTGCTCCAAGTGAAATTACAATAAAAAATGGAATATGCGGATAGGTAGATAGCTATATTGGTATGCACTTAAAAAATACTACTCCTTTTATGATTATGCAATTCAATCCTAGTCTATAAATTAGACTACTATCAAAACAAAAGAATCTTTGAATTTTTTTTACCATTAAATTAAGTGTGCTAAATCTA